GAAAGGTTTGGTCGCATACTTGAAAAATAACCCAAAAAATCAAGGGAATGCTTGGATAATTGGTTTATATAAATCCTTCCTGGTTGAGACCACACATAAGAATGACACTGCCATAAATTGACAAGATAATATTTCCACTTATTCATCAGAAGAGGGGTATCCTTCGAAGACAGAATAGATTTTCCTTGATATCTAACATAATGCATAAAAGGATCCTTGAAGAACCATAAGATGGCGGCCGGAAAATCATTAACGAAGACTTCTTCTACAGGATCTTTTTTTTTTTCATAGAAATGTATTCGCTCAAAAAAGATACCAGAAGAGGTTAATCGTAAATGAGAAGATTGATTACGAAGAAAAAGTAAAATGGATTCGTATTCACATACATGAGAATTATATAGGAGCAAGAATAATCGTGGATTACTTTTTGAAAAAATAATTTTTTTTGGAGTAATAAGACTATTCCAATTAGAATACTCGTGAAGAAAGAGTCGTAATAAATGTAAAGAAGAGGGATCTTTCACCCAATAGCGAAGGGTTTGAACCAAGATTTCCAGATGAATGGGGTAGGGTATTAGTACATCTGATACATAATTTAAATGTGGGAATTTGTCCTCTAAAAAAGGAAATATTGAATGAATTGATCGTAAATTATAAGATTTTACGATTTCTGTCGCCTCTAAGGAAGATACTAATCGTAGGGAAAACGGAATTTCCACAATGACTGCAAATCCCTCCGACATCATTTGAGAATACAAATTTTTGTTGTACCCAAAAAATTTATTTTGGTTAGAATCATTAGCGGAAATTATCAAATGATTCTGTTGATACATTCGACTAATTAAACGTTTTATAATTAGTAAACTATATTTAGTGTCATAACCTACATTATCCAACAAAATCGATCTATTTAAACCATGATCATGAGCAAGTGCATAAATATACTCCCGAAAGATAAGTGGGTATAGGAAGTCATGTTGCTGATATCTATCTAGTTCTAAATATCCTTGAAATTCTTCCATTTTTTATTTGAACAAGAAAAGAAATAGGTGATTTATTGGGTTATCAAATGATACATAGTACGATACAGTCAAAACAAGGTATTATAGTAAGAAAATACCTCGGAACAAGTAAGACTCATCAACAGACTCTCTAGCCTCTCTTTTTCCATCTAATTGATTTATGTTCATTCTAGGGTAACAAGATGGTTAGAAGTCCTTTATTTTTTCAATCCAATCGCTCTTTTGATTTTGAAAAATCTTTATCAATATACTGCCTTCTTCTACACATTTATCTCTACCCCATAATGGGTAATAGCTAATAATTAGGACTCATAAGAAATTTATAATCCACTCATGGGAAAAGTTTTTCCCGTATTAAGCACTAATATATTTTTAACGTCTAATTAGATCGGGTAATCATTCAAAAATTAAGAACAGAAGCTCATTACTTTTTGTTTCCCTATAATTGGAACCGTAGTAGGGCTCTACCCATTTATTCACTCGACCAAATTCATTTTTTTTATTACACGACAAGAATTCAAACAATTTAAATAAGGTTTTGGACCTATTCGGTAAGAATGAAATATTCTTAGAATTATCCATTGATACGACATGCTGCTTTTTCCATTCATTCCTTTCAGGATCAGTCGTGGTCTTACAAACTCTACCGATGGTATGGACGAATCTTTTGCTTCATACAAATGTGTAAAAGATGCTAGCCGCACTTAAAAGCCGAGTACTCTACCGTTGAGTTAGCAACCCAAATAAAATAATTAGAATGTGTAGATACAATCGGAATCTCAATAAAAAAAAGATTGAATTGCACAACGCAATCCAAACCAATCAAAACATTAAAATAGCAAAAATTTTTAAAATTCTAATTGATTAGATTCTGAACATAATAAAAATGAACAGATCCGATGAAAAAATTCTCAGATAAAAATAGGGATAAAGTAAAATATTTATAAATAGCTCCTTGTCTCTTATGTCATCCATTAATTCTATAGTATATATAGATTTTTATTGAGTTTAATCTTAATCAAAAAAAGACTTCTTGTATCACAGAAAATACAAGAACCCATTATTTGAATGAAATAAAAGCTATGGGACGGAGATATAAATGGATCCTTTTATCCACGATCGGATTATATTTATTTGATACACTGTTGTCAATATGAATGTTGAGAAAAGAATACAAAAGAAAAAACAATTTATAAATATAACTAACAATTCCAATCAATTAGACAATTAGAATTATAAGAAAAAATAAGAAAACAAAAAACTAAGGACTTGTGTTGGATTGGCACTATATAGAATATTTCTATACAACACAACATTGATACAATATTGGTGGAAAAATAAATTAAGTAAAAAATGAGGTTTATTCACTAATCACTAAAATAAGCAAGTGAAATCCTTTGTGTTTTTTTATTTGTTCCTTAACTCATTGACAGTAATCTCAAAATTTTATATTTATAGACCCGATTACTTCATTTATTTATTCACTTAATCTTTTTCTATCTATTTTATATATATCAATAAAATTTATATCAATAAAATAGAAATAGATTTTTGTCGTTATAAAAGACACTCTTTTATAGTAACAATAATAAATTTAGTATGATATAGATATAATTTAGTATGATATAAATAGAACAAAAGAGGAAATAGCAAAGAAACAAAAAGGTTATACAAGGCTATATACAAATCATCCACATTTTTTTTATTTCATTAATTGAATTATATTTGTTGATTAGGGCGAAGTTCCGTAAAAACCCCCGCCCTTTTTGAAATATCATGAACAGTTCCTGTAGGTTGAGCACCTTTTTCAAGGAAATATAGAATAGCCGGAACATTTAAATAGATTTGATTCTTTATCGGGTCATAAAAACCCACTTTACGAAGATCTCTTCCCTCTCGTCGGGATCGAACATCAATTGCAACGATTCGATAAATGGCTCATTGGGATAGATGAACAATACCCCCCCCCCTAGAAACGTATAAGAAGTTTTCTCCTCGTACGGCTCGAGAAAATTCTAAATTATGTCTATGTATAGAATCATAATATCAAATAGATCCATAAAATCATCAAATTCATTATATTATTGATTTTAGTTTAAATACTTTTTCTTAGTCTTCCCCCCCCCCCCAAAAAAAAAAATATTTGTATCCTCATAACTCAAGTTGAATAACTCTCAAATAACTCAAAAGAAACCTTTTAGGTATTAAATTTATTGAGTGGTCTCTAACCCTTTTTGTCTGTCTCCTTTAGAATCTATTTTGATTCTTAAATATGATCTGGTTGTTGAGACAATTGAAAATGGTATTTCCTTGTTCCAGGATCTTTATCTTTGCCTTGAATCATTGGGTTTAGACATTACTTCGGTGATCTTTAAATCGTTTCAAAACGGCAGCAACATACCATTTTTTGTGATTTCTTTCTATCAAAGAATCGTATGAATGGTTGATTCCTACGTAATACACTTTACTTTTGATTTGATCAAAAGAGTTTTACCAATTCCAACAAAATTAACTTTTAAATTTTATCGAATTGGATCCTTTAGATTTATATATCTAAAATAGACTTACGAAGTTGTTCCAATTTATTGATCGATACTAACCTTAGATTCTTGCCCTTGAGAAATTAATCAATACGTTCTACTCGAGCTCCATCGTGTACTATTTACATGGCAACACTCTCAAAAATGAGGGTTCCAGTGGAACAGAACAAATGATGTCGAGCCAAGAGCACTTTCGTTCCTATATAATATAAAAAAGTGGTGGATGTAAGAATCCACAGCTGATCATGTCCTTCAAGTCGCACGTTGCTTTCTGCCACATCGTTTTAAACGAAGTTTTACCATAACATTCCTTCAGTTTGGAACCAGTATGTAATTGATTCAATTATGGAATCGTGAATAATCATCGGTTCGGTCGGTACATAATAATCTATACTTTTTTCTTCTATATGAAGAATGGATAATGTATGACGAAGTCTCAACAAGAATTCAATCAATTTAACCCCATTGTTTATAATTATTTTTTTAATTATAACTAACATAACATGAATAAATAAACACGAATAAACAAGTTATTTTGAATCTCTATCTTCAAGTAACGTGATAGGATAAATTCAACAATTTCACACTTCTTAGAATACCAAGAACTCATAAGAAATCATTAAAAAGATTTAATTGATTGAATAGTTTCCTACCCTAATAATCATTATTTGCATAAGGTTTTACAGTAAGTACCATTCGCTTTTTATCATCATTAAGAGAAAGATAAATCCATATTGGATTAAACCATCAATGATTAATAAAAAAAAAAGACTGATGTAAGGAAAGATTGAAGATTTAGGTTGTTATTTTTTCATATTTCATATTGTAAAATCTGTAATATTTAACAAATCAAAATTTCGTTTCATATGCGTGTTATTTGAACTCGATTAAATTTGTGAAAAAGATATGATTAATAAAAAAAAAAAAAAAAAGAAATTAAGAATCGCATTCTATAACAATATTATACTCCTAAACGGAAGACTGGTCGAAAAGACAATCTTTATTTTGATATATTTTATTATGATATAGATTATGATATAGATATATATTTTATTTTTTATTATAGATTAATAAAATTATAGATTAATAAAATGATCGTGGGTCAGTTATGTTCTGGGACGGAAGGATTCGAACCTCCGAATAGCGGGACCAAAACCCGTTGCCTTACCACTTGGCCACGCCCCATTTCTAGTCGACACTAATAAACACTAATATTGGTACTGGTTGTTCGTCAACTCAAGTCTAAATATCTATTATCTATAAAATAGATTACTAGAATTTTTATACATGTAGACGTAGAATTAAACAGAATTTATTGATCATTACATATAATTCAATTAAGATATTGTATGAAAGTATGGTTTATTCTATTCTCTTTTGATTTGAGAATTGAAAGATTTTTGATTGGGTGAGTTCAAATCAAAGAAAGTTTTTTGGTCTATCTTATTTTCTTTTTATTCATTTTTCTTTTCTATGAATAATAACATATTTATAATAATAAAATAATAAAAAACTCAATTTATTAATAACTCAATCAAAATAAATAAAATACAATTATCCTCAAGAACAAAATGTTTGTTATGCTTAATATATTTAGTTTGATCTGTATCTGTCTTAATTCTGCTCTTTATTCAAGTAGTTTTTTCGTCGCCAAATTGCCCGAGGCCTACGCTTTTTTAAATCCAATCGTAGATGTTATGCCAGTAATACCCCTGTTTTTTTTTCTCTTAGCCTTTGTTTGGCAAGCTGCTGTAAGTTTTCGATGATATCTTTAATTTAATAATGTCTAGACAAATTCATGATTTATTGAAAAAAAAAAAATTCAAAGAAAAGAATTGATAAGATCAGATAAGTCTTACACCCTCAATTCAAATATTGAAATTCTTGTACAACCGCGAAAAATCTGGATCACCCCACTTTATTTCTTGGTGTCAAAATAAAAAATCAAAATAGTAGGGTATGCGGTATAAAAACGGAGAATCTATTCTCTTTTTTACTAAAAAAAATCTTGGAGATTATGTAATGCTTACTCTCAAACTATTTGTTTACACGGTAGTGATATTCTTTGTTTCTCTCTTTATTTTCGGATTCCTGTCTAATGATCCAGGACGTAATCCTGGACGTGAAGAATAAAAGATAAGGTTTTCCTTGCTTGATTTTAAAATGTTCTTAGTAGGATTTTATCTATTACACATTTTTAACTATTAAAAATAAAAAGAGCTCGCGAAAAATTCGAAAGAAAATACCAAGTCATCAACAAAAACGGAAAGAGAGGGATTCGAACCCTCGGTACGAAAAACTCGTACAACGGATTAGCAATCCGACGCTTTAGTCCACTCAGCCATCTCTCCTCCCAATTGAAAAAGGATAATACTATGTTACATTATAAAAAATAAGGATTGAAAGAGCCCTTCATAATATTTTTTTTCATCCGAGAGTGCTTTTTAGTTCCACGGCCCGGCTAAGTACTGACCAGGCCGGGCCCGCCATTTATTGTTCCAACGAATCATAAATAATTTTTTTTTATTTGAAAACTAAAATACTTGCTTGTTATTACGATTGGAAAAATAAAAACTCATTTGATTTCTATGATATAGAATCAAATGATATCGAATCAAAGTGTCGTTTCTTATCTTAATTTTTTATATTTATTCTTTATTTTCTTTATTCCTTTTATTTTAGTAAATTAGTAAAGTAAATAAATAACAAAAAGGGAACTGTGGATTCTTGCACAATACATTTTCATGTATGTTATGGCTTAAGTAGTTTTGTCGAGACGTCTAGGTCAAAAACCTCCGGCAAAAAAACACTTGTTATTTAGTTTTAGTTATTGAAATTTAATGAATTCTCTTTTCCGAATCTCATTGGGTTCTCTGATACAACACGTAAACGCTCTAATTTTCATGATTATTTTATGATCCTATCCTTTCTTTTTACTCTTTTCACTTTTTATTACGACCCATTTTCTTGTTCGACAAAAGGTTCATTTATATACAATAATCGGATTGTAGCGGGTATAGTTTAGTGGTAAAAGTGTGATTCGTTCTATAATCCTTTATATAGTTAAGGGGTCTTTCGGTTTGATTAATATTTCATTCCGACCAAAAACTTTATTTCTTAAAAGGATTTAATCCTTTACCTCGCAATGAAAAATTCGAGGAAGAATATACATTCTCGTGATTTGTATCCAAGAATCAATTAAAAATTGAAAAATTGGATTATGAGATTACGAAACATAATTTTTTTTTTTAATTAGATCAATACTTCTAATTCAATAAGTATGAGTAAAGGATCCATGGATAAAGATAGAAAGTGGCTTTCTAATCGTAACTAAATCTTTAATTTGGAATTTGTATTACGGAAATTGAAGCAAAATGGCTATTAAACAATGACTTTGGTTTACTAGAGACATCGACAAATTGTTTTAGCTCGGTAGAAACAAAATGCTTTTCCTAAGGATTCTCTCACATAGAAATAGAGAACGAAGTAACTAGAAAGGTTGTTATAATATAATCCCCCTCTTTTCTATAGGGATCGTCTAGAAAGCGGGTTGTTCTGAATACATTCAGACAGAAAAGCTGACATAGATGTTATGGGTGGAATTTTTTTTTCGTTCATGTCTTAATATAGGAATTTATACATCTTCCATAAAGGAGCCGAATGAAACCAAAGTTTCACGTTCAGTTTTGAATTAGAGACGTTAAAAATGATGAATCAACGTCGACTATAACCCCTAGCCTTCCAAGCTAACGATGCGGGTTCGATTCCCGCTACCCGCTTTTACTTTATTTTTTTATTAAATTAATAAGAAATAAGAAAAAAATAATAAGAAATAAGAAAAAAATAGAATTAAATATTTTGAGATTTTTATTATTTTAGAAAAAATTTTATGAATATAATTAATGTAATGCATCATTGACTTGAATACGGAATTCCCG